ATTTTCCACATTCTTATTTTCTCCGTTGATAGATATATATCAATCATCCTGTGATTTTTTTTTCTTCTTATTCTCTTATTCTATATTATAATTCTAATTAGAATTGTATTCTATATTAGAATATTCTTTATCCTAATATTCTAATTTTTATTCTATATTAGAATATTCTTTATCCTAATATTCTAATTTTGTGGATAAGAGTCAAATTTTTGAATAAAAAAAAAGATTAGTTTAAACATTATATTCTAGAATATTTCCTAATTTTCTATACCTATATATAATATAGAGAGTAATCTATCTAGAGAGTAATCGAATTGAATAGTAATTCAATTAAGAATAAAAATCAAAGAATTATTCGATTTATATCTTATAAAATTATTCGATTTATATCTTATACTTTTAATAATAAACGACTTATTAACAAAAAATTGAAATAATAAAAAATAGGGGATTCCCCTAAAATGGGAATCTATTTTTAGGGAATGTTCGGGCAGAAATGGACTTCTCTCTTTTTTTTGTTTTAGAAAAAAAAGATAGCGAATGAATTGTTGTACATTTCAATTTGAAGTAGGAATTCGGCCTAAAAATCCAAGTGGTTATTAACATTAACGAAAAAAACATATGATTTCTGATTATAGTCCTATATATAATTATGTAGTACAAATTACAATAAAGAAAAAGGAGGATTTAAAATGCGAGATCTAAAAACATATCTCTCCGTGGCACCAGTGGTAAGTACTCTATGGTTCGGCGCTTTAGCGGGTCTCTTGATAGAGATCAATCGTTTTTTTCCAGATGCATTGATATTCCCCTTTTTTTCATTCTAGTGATTGGCGCGGGAAGGGGTCAAGAAGATTAGAGATCTAATCAAATATCGTCAATTAATCCGCTCTTCTTCTTTTTTTAGAATTTCATTCGAAAAGAGAAAGAAGAAACAAACGTAGATTCGGCTTCAGTGAAACTCGGAATATGGTACAAGCTTCAATGGAATTGAATGAATAATTCAATTCCATTTCCATTCTTAATTGAGACCAGAAGTGGAAATAGAATAGCTAGGGAAGGGGGCAAAAAAAACATCGAAGATACTTTCATTAAACGAAAACAGAAATACTGGACTGCGATTCGAAAAAGATTTCAAAATCATTGTATTACTTATACTTAAAATTTCCCGTAGTATATTAAGAAATCTTTCAAAATTTGATTTCGAATTATCAACTTTTACTTTTTTGAATTCCTTTCTTCGTCGCTTCGAATCCCCTCAAAGAAGATTTAAGTCAATCAAAAACAAAAATAAAAGGAGGTTAATGGCCAAGGGTAAAGATATCCGAGTCAGGGTTTTTTTGGAATGTACCAGTTGTGCTCAAAAGAGTCTTAATAAGGAATCACGAGGTATTTCTAGATATATTACTCAAAAGAATCGACACAATACGCCAAGTCGATTAGAACTAAGAAAATTTTGTCCCTGTTGTTGCAAACATACGATTCATGCAGAGATAAAGAAATAGAAAAAACGGATCGCTTGTATGTCACCCTTCCAAGGAATATTCAAAATAATCTATTTCTGATATATATTCTCTAAATTATAGATTATATCTAGAAAGTATAAATTAGATTTCATTTACTCAAGATATAGTAACATAATATAACATCTATTTCATTATATCTATTTCATTATATAAATAGAACATAAAATTGAAAAAACCAATCCTTTTTTGCTAAGAAATGGGATTCTCGGGATAGGAATAAACAAACCATGGATAAATCTAAGCGACTCTTTCTTAAACCCAAGCGATCTTTTCGTAGGCGTTTGCCCCCGATCCAATCGGGGGATCGAATTGATTATAAAAACATGAGTTTAATTAGTCGATTTATTAGTGAACAGGGAAAAATTTTATCTAGACGGGTGAATAGATTGACCTTAAAACAACAACGATTAATTACGATTGCTATAAAACAAGCTCGTATTTTATCTTCGTTACCTTTTCTAAATAATGAAAAACAAATTGAAAAAGGCGAGTCGACCGCTAAAATTACTACTCCCGGTCTTAAAACAAAAAAAAATTAGAGTTATTTTCTTAAATTGAATTCAAATTTAGAATTGAAACGAAAATCAAATGGGGATTGATGTTTTGTTCCAAAACTAAGACAACCAAAATTTGGTTGTTGTGTTGTAAGAAAAAGGATAATCGGTGAAAAAGAATCAAATTTTTTTTTTTGAGCTTGTTTGTTCATTTTGATGACTTTATCATATGAATTCCATTTTTTTTTTTCATACAAATTTCTACTTTTCTATCTTCCCGGAGTTCATTCTCCGGGGAAAATTTTTTTTTATGATCTTGTGATCTCGTTGGCAATCATAAAAAGGCAATTTCCTTTTAATATCGCTATTTGTGCAACTATTTTACGATTAAGAAGCAATTGCCTCTTGTACAGATTATACAATAAATTACGATAACTAGTGTATATATATTTTTGATTCTTACCAATTACTGCATTTATTCGATTGATCCACAAACCGCGAAAACCTCTTTTTTTCCTATCTCTATCCCGATGAGCCGAAACCAAAGCTTTTATTTTCTGTTGAGTAACAGTTTGAGTAAGTCTTGAATGAGCCCCACGAAAACTTGATGTAAATAAACGAATTTTTGTCCTACGTTTCCTAGCTATAGATCCTCGTTTAATTCTGGTCATTGAGTAAATGAGACTTTGATGAATAACTATTTCATTTCTTTCAGTTATTCTTTTCCCCCTCCTAGTTTATTAATAACAAAAATGGATTCTTCCAATGTATAAAGTAAGAATTTCAATGGCTTTTGCTACTATAACCTTCCCAACCACGATTTTTTTTTCTTTTGATTTTGACGCATTTTTATTTAACCTCGAAATAAGAAAGTTTATTGAGAAAAAAAAAACAGAGTAAATGAAATAGATAAAGAAATGGTGGGTTCCATCGTTTCTATGATTACTTTTCAAACGGCGAGATCCTCTCTATACACCGGAGCCCCTTCCTGGATTAAATCAATATTATTGTGAACTTGTACAGTTCACACTTTTTGGCTCTACCCATGAAATATCTAGTAATAGGTCTTTCACAACGAAACTAGTTTTACAGTAACGGTATTTAAGTATCAAATTAGCTGGGGTAGCGGACCCTCTTAGTCCGTTCTTGCAAAAAAAGGCATAATTTTTCCGCTTTTTAATTGAAATATAGGATTTCCCTCGCTTAATGGGTAAACATTTGCTACCAATGGGGAAATCTTTCTCATCTTAAATTGCAAATCGAGATGATTGGGTTTGCACCAATCGAAACCATAAATTTGAGACACAATAGAAGAATATATTTCTATAATAATAGAATAGTGGTATTACTAGATTTGTTTAAAGTTAAGGTTAAGATAGTGAATGGAAGAACTCTATTCACTATCTTAACCGATCACCGTACTGGAATTTTTTGCTTTCTTTTTTTTTTTTTTGTCTTATTCTATTATCTGAACGAGTCGCACATACACCCTAGTACAGGTTCCTCGGCGCTGAGGGCATCCCCGAAGAGCGGGGGATTTCGTGACATTTCGGATTGGCTGTCTTGTGTTTCTAATAAGTTGTTTCATAGTTGGCATGGTTAGTCGTATACATAATGAGTCGGTTTAGATCAATCTTAACCCGATGATTATCAATCAGTTCGAATCTATTACTAGATTGATTTATTTATTTTAATATAAATAGAATAGATTTTTATAAATAGAATATAGATTTTTTTATAAAAAGAAATATATCTAATCGTGTATTTTCGCAGAATCCTTGCTCCTAATTTTTTATTCAACCGCTACAAGATCAATAATTCCGTGGGCTTGGGCTTCTGCTGCTGACATAAAAACATCCCTTTCCATGTCTTCAGATACAAGCCATAATGGCTTGCCCGTTCTTTGTACATAAACTCTTGTGATAGCTTCGCGCAGCTTCAGTAGTTCTTCCGCTTCCAGGATAAATTCTCCCGTTTGTGCTTCATAAAAAGAACTAGCGGGTTGATGGATCATTACCCTGATGATAGATGATAGAATATAATAATGGTTTCTGCTCTCTCGTATGATAAGGCGAGAGAGATAAAAATAGAATTGAACAACCGTACAGGCATCTTTTGCGTATTGCATACGGCTCTACTATGGAATTTTTTTCTACCTTCCATCGAAGAAATAGAAATTAGACTGGGTCTGATAGATCCAGATCAGTATCACTAAATAATCCAATAACCATCCTTCCTTTTGAGATTTAGAGTATTTTGAAAATACTATGATGGTTCCGTTGCTTTATTATTTGGTCGGTTCTTCAGCAATCCCAAAGTGTCTTTTTCAAATATCAAATACAAATATTATACAAATTATATATATTTATATTTCTTTCATAACATAAATATTGTTAAAACCTTTTCGGTCTAAAAACAAAAAAAAAAGTTTGTGACACTGAAATAGGCTCTCGATAGATCATATAAAATGAAAAATACGTCTTTTTCATACTACTCTTTCGATACATAATCGAATAGTTTTTTAAATTTGGTAAAAAAATGATTTATATCGAACTCGAAGTGCCATGCTATTATTACTTAATATTGATATGGCGAAGGCATAGTCTTCTTTTTTTTCTCATTTTTTTCTCAAATAAATAAAAGACTCATTGGCGCCAAGCGTGAGGGAATGCTAGACGTTTGGTAATTTCGCCTCCTGCCAAAATAAAGGATCCCATTGAAGCGGCTAATCCCATACATACTGTCTGTATATCGGGTTGTACAAATTGCATAGTATCATAAATACCTATTCCGGGTATTACCCATCCGCCCGGAGAATTTATAAACAGATACAAATCTTTGTTCTCGTCCTCTATACTGAGATATACCATAAGGCCGATAAGTTGATTCGATATTTCACCATCAACCTCTTGGCCTAAAAAAAGGAGTCTTTCTCGATAAAGTCGGTTGCTTAGGATAAGATTTTATCCCTTAAGAGCCGTACATGCATCTTTTGATGCATACGGTTCACAAAAGATCGCAAAAATAAATCAATGTGTAGATTTCAACCTTCTTTACTCTTTCTATTCATAATAGACTTTTTCGAACGAAGGGAAAGATCTTTTTTTCTTAAATATTTAAGGAAAGACTACTTTTCATAACCCTTCCCTTCCTTTCTATATTATTTATATATCTTTATTCCATATCATATAGATCATATAGAATATTCCGTATAGACTATTCTAATGCTAATAGAATTCGAATATATAATAGAATTAATATTTATATATTAATATATATAATGTATTAAACTTATTGAACTAACTCCTCATTGATGTATTGTTTTCAGCGAGTCGAATCCAAATCGCAATGTAATTTTCTTGTTTCTGAATGGGCTTCTTCAATTCTTTTAGGTTTATGTTCTACTCTGAGTAAAGATCGGCCCCGATTTTGATTTGCACATATAGGACAAATACTGGAATACCATGTCTTTTTTTTTGCTACGACTTCCCTTTTTCTTTTCTTAATTTTTTTCTTATTTAAAGTTTGATGGCACATATATGACATGATAGAAGTTGTAATCATAAAGATATTACCAATTGGTTTTTTTCTAAACAGAGCCTGGATGCTTCATTTTTTTTATTGGCCCAACCAAGTCAACCATAAATTATTCAAAATTGAGAATAGTAATCTAAATACCCCTCCAAAAACAAAAAATACATCTAATTGCACTTCATTACACTTCACGCTCTAGATTTTTGATGATTCCATCAATATTTTTCGGGGTGAAAGAGAGGATACCTCGATCGGGGGAGAAAACGGGGAAATCCCATATAACCCAATATATCTGACAAGTCGCACTATATGTCAACCCAAGATGCATCTTCGTCTCCAGGACTTCGAAAGGGAACTTTTGGAACACCAATAGGCATTAAATGGAGAACAAAAATGAAGTAATATATGTCACTTTGATGTGGAAACGTAAAAATGGGTTTATTTTGTTAAAAATTATTTGTCTTTAATCATATTGATATTGTATTTCTAATTGATATTGTATTTCTAAGTGTATTTTCAAATTGTATTTATAAATGATAAAAAAAAAAGGAAGAACAAATGAATAAAAAAAAGTAGTTCTTACGAACAGGTTCTTTGAGTGATAAAAAAATATGTCTGTATTCACAGATATAAACACTCATATAAAAAGGGGTCACCCCCTCCCCCACCACCACCATTGCGTATTGTTATTTATCGGGTATAGAATAAAATAGATCCGCTTCTTTTTGTTCCTATGAATCTAATATAATTGTTCCATTTTTCCTAAAAACCTAGAACAAATTTTGATCCTTTACCCGATAGAATCCACTAAAAAGGGGTTTCTATAGTATATTTTTTCCAGTGCAATAAAGTTACATAGTGTCTATTTTTTGTTGATAATAAGGGGTATTCTCATGGGTTTGCCTTGGTATCGTGTTCATACTGTCGTATTAAATGATCCCGGCCGTTTACTTTCTGTTCATATAATGCATACAGCGCTAGTTGCTGGTTGGGCTGGTTCGATGGCTCTATATGAATTAGCAGTTTTTGATCCCTCCGACCCTGTTCTTGACCCAATGTGGAGACAGGGTATGTTCGTTATACCCTTCATGACTCGTTTAGGAATAACAAATTCGTGGGGCGGGTGGAGTATCACAGGGGGGACTATGACGAATGCGGGTATTTGGAGTTATGAAGGTGTGGCCGGGGCACATATTGTGTTTTCCGGCTTGTGTTTTTTGGCGGCTATCTGGCATTGGGTTTACTGGGATCTAGAAATCTTTTGTGATGAACGTACAGGAAAACCCTCTTTGGATTTGCCAAAAATCTTTGGAATTCATTTATTTCTTGCAGGGGTGGCTTGTTTTGGCTTTGGCGCATTTCATGTAACAGGATTGTATGGTCCTGGAATATGGGTGTCTGATCCTTATGGCCTAACCGGAAGGGTGCAATCCGTAAATCCCGCATGGGGTGTAGAAGGTTTTGATCCTTTTGTTCCCGGGGGAATAGCCTCCCATCATATTGCAGCAGGGACATTGGGCATATTGGCGGGCCTTTTCCATCTTAGTGTGCGTCCACCCCAACGTCTATACAAGGGGTTGCGTATGGGAAATATTGAAACCGTCCTTTCTAGTAGTATCGCTGCTGTATTTTTTGCAGCTTTTGTTGTTGCTGGAACTATGTGGTATGGTTCAGCAACAACCCCGATTGAATTATTTGGTCCAACTCGTTATCAATGGGATCAAGGATACTTCCAGCAAGAAATATATCGACGAGTTGGCGCTGGGCTAGCCGAAAATCAAAGTTTATCAGAAGCTTGGTCTAAAATTCCCGAAAAATTAGCTTTTTATGATTACATCGGCAATAATCCGGCAAAAGGGGGCTTGTTTAGAGCGGGCTCTATGGACAATGGAGATGGAATAGCCGTGGGTTGGTTAGGACATCCTATCTTTAGAGATAAAGAGGGACGTGAACTTTTTGTACGGCGTATGCCTACTTTTTTTGAGACATTTCCGGTTGTTTTGGTAGACGGAGACGGAATTGTTAGAGCTGATGTTCCTTTTCGAAGGGCAGAATCGAAGTATAGTGTCGAACAAGTAGGTGTAACTGTTGAGTTCTATGGTGGCGAACTCAACGGAGTCAGTTATAGTGATCCTGCGACTGTGAAAAAATATGCTAGACGTGCTCAATTGGGTGAAATTTTTGAATTAGATCGTGCTACTTTGAAATCGGATGGTGTTTTTCGTAGCAGTCCAAGGGGTTGGTTTACTTTTGGACATGCTTCGTTTGCTCTTCTCTTCTTTTTCGGGCACATTTGGCATGGTGCTCGAACCTTGTTCAGAGATGTTTTTGCTGGTATCGACCCCGATTTGGATGCTCAAGTAGAATTTGGAACATTCCAAAAATTGGGAGATCCAACTACCAGAAGACAAGTAGTCTGATAGAACGTTCTTTCTTTTTGGGTTCTTCCTTTTTCACTATATTGTTTTGGTGTGATTTTAATTTGACTATAGGGAATTGGCTTAATCTTGATTTGAATCATTGCATTGCATTTTTTTTTACTCTTGTTCTTTCTTTTTCTTTCTATTTATAGGGGAGATGATAGAAAATAAACAGGTATGAAAGCTATAATTGTAAACCACGATGAAATCTATGGAAGCATTGGTTTATACATTCCTCTTAGTCTCGACTTTAGGAATAATTTTTTTCGCTATCTTTTTTCGAGAACCCCCTAAAGTTCCAACTAAAAAGACGAAATGACTTTGAATTATCTCAATTGAAGTACTGAGCTCCCAATATACCAATATTGGGGCTCAGTACTTCAACTAGTCTCCATGTTCTTCGAATGGATCTCTTAGTTGTTGAGAGGGTTGCCCAAAAGCAGTATATAAGGCATACCCGGTAAAACTTACAAGTAAACCAGATATAGAGATAGCAACTAGGGTTGCTGTTTCCATTCTTATCTAATTTCAAGACCACAATAGATCTATAGGATAAAATCCTATTATTTACAGTGGAATGGTATACAAAGTCAACAGATCTCAATCAATAAAAAATAGGATTTATTATGGCTACACAAACCGTTGAGGGTAGTTCTAGATCTGGTCCAAGACGAACTGCTGTAGGGGATTTATTGAAACCGTTGAATTCAGAATATGGTAAAGTAGCTCCAGGGTGGGGAACTACTCCTTTGATGGGTATTGCAATGGCTTTATTTGCGATATTTCTATCTATTATTTTGGAGATTTATAATTCGTCCATTTTACTGGACGGAATTTCTATGAATTAGATTCACAAGAACCGACTAACTAACTAGCTTTTTTCGTTAAAAATGTAAAGTGATTAGGTCTTTGATTTGTAGCCCTTTCCTTTTTGATTTGGTAGTTCGACCGTGAAATTTCATTTTTTCTGTATTTCCGGAATATGAGTGTGCGACTTGTTAAAATTTATCTTATTGATAATACAGAAAAAATGATCTGTCATCTTGATAGAGATGGTTTTATCCCGTCAGATATATAAAAAAAAAGTATCTGCAGCACGGAAATAAGAAAAAAAAAGATCTTTTTTTTTAAGTATTAGAACTATGATTCATACTTAATATTTTCTTAATATTTTGACCTCGCAACCGGACTTAAAAAAAAAAAGATATTTTCTTATTTCTTATTTATTAGAAGAATAAATCGAAATATTTTGATTCTTTCAAACTGCCACCGCTTGTCTTTATTTTGATCAAAGGACAAACGTTTATTTTTTTTTTAATTCTATACTATTTCTTGAATAAGTGATGATCCAGCAGTTCTTACTCAGGGAATTTTTGGACATTCAAAGTTTTTTTGAATTGAATGATCGTGGTTTTGGTATGAATCTGAGGTTTTGTTTCATTTTTCATAGGGTCTTAACAAGAGAATTCTTATCAATACTAATAATATAAAGAAGACAGCAGTAAAGTCGCATTATAAAAAAAAATAAAGTAAATAGAAAATTCAAGAGGCCTATAACGATTAAGATAAAGACGAGTGAGCCGACTTGAGATTTTGGCATTATAACCCCAAAGAATAGCTTTCGGATTTCTTTTTTTTTCTTATCTTCATAGAAAATTTGGAATAATGGAATAATAGGATTAGATTAGTATTAATTAACTTAAGAAGTTTCAAACTGTTTATTTAAATCCGTTTCTGTTACAACCAGTCTTTGGTTAGTTCTGTTTGAGCCGTACGAGATGAAATTCTCATATACGGTTCTCAGAGGGGGAGTTCCCTTGGTTTACCTATCTCAATAAAGTCTATGATTGGTTCGAAGAACGTCTTGAGATTCAGGCGATTGCCGATGATATAACTAGTAAATACGTTCCTCCTCATGTCAACATATTTTATTGTTTAGGAGGAATTACACTTACTTGCTTTTTAGTCCAAGTAGCAACGGGGTTTGCTATGACTTTTTATTATCGTCCGACCGTTACTGAGGCTT